CGTGATCTGATAGCTATACAGACTTAGATAGATAGAAATTTATCTTGATCTGGAATCAAAGAAAGATAGTGGAAATGGATCTTATCTTGTGACTTTAAAGAAAGGTTTCTCTGTATCTGTAGAGGAAGGGAATAAATTGTTATTCCCCTAGAAAATCTAGGAACAAGAAGATTGAATCGGAAATATCGACAAATTATTTCCAAGTCCAAAAAAATGAAATAAAAAAAAAAGGAGGTGAGTCAACTGTTCGAATTCAAATTTAATCTCTATCAAATTTTAATATCAGAATAGCGGATATAGTTATAATTAAATGGGTCAGGTCCACTTACTTTTTCTTTTTACCTTTTCTTTTGTTGATTTCGAATCTTTTCAATGGATTTGCTTGGTATAATGGCAATATAGGGATCTTTGGCGATACAAGAGGCGGCTTATTTTTATTCATAATAATGAAAATTTTCCGAACAAATGTTCCATTTTCTAACTAGAACTGCTATATTCTAACTCAGTATAATGATAACGTAGTATCTGGTTAGTTCCCTTTGTATTCCAAAGAAAAAAAGATCTCTATTTTCTGAATACTATGACTGGACTTTTATGAAAAAAAATGGATGAAAAAAAAGCCCCTTATCGGATTTGAACCGATGACTTACGCCTTACCATGGCGTTACTCTACCACTGAGTTAAAAGGGCTTATTTTATTTAATTCCCCGACGAGTCACTATGTAGATAAAATCTCTATATGCACATATATTATATATATATAAGTATATACAATATACTCATAGTGGCTGGTGGCTGATTTTTGAATAATCAAATGGATTTTCCTAGAAAGTCTAGGGTCAAATGAATTGTTTCAAGACTAGCCCTAATTTCTTTTATTGAGATGATCCTTAATGAAAATAAAATTCACTTGATTGATACATAACATACACGTACACTTACCAATTTGACATAAAATCAATTTCAAGATATTTTATCGAATCATGTCATGAAGAGATTCTACTTGTCCCCTTGAACTAAAGTCTTAAAGAAAATTTTTGATAACTTTTTGATTTTGATCCCGCTTACTAGATTAGATTTATATAGAGAATGTTGATTCTATTGACAATTTCAAAAAACTGATCATACTATGATCATAGTATGAGGGCGGTTGGTCAAGTTGGCCCCCATCGTCTAGTGGTTTAGGACATCTCTCTTTCAAGGAGGCAGCGGGGATTCGAATTCCCCTGGGGGTAGGGTACTACGAAAGGAAGTTAATCATGGATTACCAATAAGCCTAAAATGAATTCTTCCTGGGTCGATGCCCGAGCGGTTAATGGGGACGGACTGTAAATTCGTTGGCAATATGTCTACGCTGGTTCAAATCCAGCTCGGCCCAATAATCCGCCAATCTACCATGAGATTGTATAAATCCCCCTGTCCTTCAGAAATACCCCATACGAAGATAAAAAAGAATCAAATTTTCTGCTCGATCCCCTATTTCCTTTCCCCGGGATTGTAGTTCAATCGGTTAGAGCACCGCCCTGTCAAGGCGGAAGCTGCGGGTTCGAGCCCCGCCAGTCCCGACGGATCAAAATCAAATAAATACATCAATTCATTTTTCCCTTTACTATGAACTAGTAAAGGGTGTCGAGGGGCATACTTTCATTCCCAAAGCAAAAAGGAGTCTTTATTTCTTTTTTTCTTTCCTATTTTTTACATTTCGCTTTTATTGTTTGTTTAGATTTGGAACTGTGTAATTAATCGAAGTGGAAAGGCAATCTGATTATTCTTCATCAGATGATTGTCCAAGGAAGACTCAAGGTAGGTTATAGAAAAAAAACAAGGAAACGGATGATAAATAAAGGAATTTTGGATTGATTGAGTCAGGAATCCTAATTTGGATTCGGTATGGATAAAAGAACCTCCTATGTTATACTATTCAAGTCTTGACGACGGGTTGATTTGATAGATCAGATATTGTTATTCATGATATTGATCCGATTCAAGATCGTCGAGAGGTAATTCATTCATTGAATTTACAGCCGAAAGATTTATCATCTCTAGGGGATTAAATCCCGAGTTATTGCGAAGTAAAAAACCGATGAGATTATGGAAGTAAATATTCTTGCATTTATTGCTACTGCACTATTCATTCTAGTTCCTACGGCCTTTCTGCTTATCATTTACGTAAAAACAGTCAGTCAAAATGATTAATTCAATTGAATGAAACCTTCCTTCTGAGTTCTTATCAAAAATTAACGAAGTCAAATGAAAAGGATTCCAATTTCACGTCGTAACTTAAATGAAATGAGCGCACTATAATCGGCAGTTTTCTAAGAGATAGATAGTATGGTAGAAAGATGCATCTTTCTACCATACTATCTATCTCTTAGTCTATAAACTTAGTCTATAAACTTAGTCTATAAAGTTGTAATCTAGAATAAAGATAAAGGCTTAAGTTTCTATAGATCAATCTACAGTATTCTCTTCATATCATATATGTATATATTAATTCCATATATTGTATGGAATTGACATAATACCCAATTTGCTACATCTATTTGTTCCGATCAATCTGAAATAATTCTTATCTTAGGATTCTAATTCCTTTATTATTACTAATAAGGAAGGGCAAACCTGGCCCATTTTTAACGCCCGAACCATGATATGAAATAAATCGATAAAGCATAAATCGCCTTTCTCAAATTATAAACAAAAGGGTAAATGCCCCCGACTCGCCCGAGTCAAGAGTTGATTATTGCCTAGTCTCTCATTAGACAACCACCATCTCTATATCATTTCTCATAGAAAGTGCGTATACACTTAACCAAACCACTTCTTCTTTGAAGAGTTAAAGGGGGAAAGAAAAAAAAAGGTCCAGTCTTCTTCAGTATCCATCTATAAAGTTCAGTATCCATCTATAAAGATGGTCAGAGCCGATTCTCATTGATTGAAATAGCAAATTTCGTAAGAAATTGAGGTTGGAATAAATTTCCAATTATCTGAATCCCTTTCTTTTCGAAATACAAAGGTGGGAATCGATGAGATATCTCTTTAATTGAAAGAGTATGATTCATATCATAGATTTCTCGATTGGAGTCGGAGTCCAACGGGATTCCAAATTCAGAGATTTTTATTTTAAATAGTTCCAAATGCGTTGCAGAACGATCTATAAAACAATTGATACGGTTTGATTCCTGAACTCAATTAGTAGTACTTCTAGAGCCCACTTCTTCCCCAGACTACGAGTGAAAGGGAAAATGTAAAGACTACCATTAAGGCAGCCCAAGCGAGACTTACTATATCCATGTGCATTATGTCCCCTATCTCTCTAAATATGAACGAATTTTTCCATTATTCCTCACTAATAATAGTGGAATCAGTGGCGCAGAGTCAAAAAGGGGGTTCTGGTTCTGACCGAACACTATTGAGAAACCAATCCAAGAAATTGATTATGATTTTGAATCAGGAAAGATTAAACACAAGCAAAATACATAGTAACAAATGGGAACGTGTAGAAAATGTAGGAATAATAAGGCCTATTCTTTTTTTTGTTTTGTTGACCTTACTAAGTAAAAACAGAAGGGGAGAAATCACTAAAAACGAGAAATCACTATCTATTACAGACCTCTATTTCCCCATTTGATCTAATCCGCACCCCCTTTCCCGATTATCCCTGTGAAACAGGGGGCTTGCGCGGGGGTTGCCGAAAAGAAAGCATTTATTTTTCACCCCTTTTCTAGAAAAGTCAATTATTCCTCCAATCGAATATTGATTGGATACCCGAGCACTCAGAGATTCTCGCGAGTCCGTCTTATATAAAGCAACTTCCGCTTGTCCCCCCCAAAAAACTATTAAACTATTAATTGAATTTCCTACCAGGCTCTACAATCTGATTCAAGATCCAGTTATTAGACACTCCCTTAGTAATAGAAGGGATATGCTTCTACCGGGGAGGCATTCTGCGAGTTATATCAGCAGAACAGAAAAGAAGAAGAGATCTCGAGTTTTTTGGTGATCAGGCGACACCCGGATTTGAACTGGGGAAAAAGGATTTGCAGTCCCCCGCCTTACCACTCGGCCATGCCGCCAAAATGATACAAAATAGGTGAAACTTTTCCCGGATTACTGAATTTTTCTTGTACTTGCATTTTAACTTCTGTTTTCCTTAATCCTTTTCTTTCCTAAAAGAAAAACCCCTTTTGGTTGGATTTGATCCAACCCTTCAATTGATTGTATAGTATCTGAAAATACACATTTGATTTCTCAATAGAAAAGCGAGAGAATGTTTTTAGCATTGTGTATTTTCAGCCGAGAAATTTGAACCATTAACTATTGACTCCTTACTTCGAATTCATGAACGATTCTGGTATTTGAATTTCAACTTGTGTTTTCCTAATGACATAAGAAAATCCAAATTGATACAGAACTAATCAGTATTGATTTTTTCAATCAAAAAATCTTTCTCAATTTCAATTATAACAAAACATATGAGTATATGTAAACCCCAGAACCTAAATTGTTTCACAGATATCTATTATTTAGATATGTTGTCGATAGGGAATTCTCATAAAATTCTCCTACTTCGTGCATTGAATGGAAATTCTCTTTTGATAGAACACGACCAGGGCTGTCCCAAAAAGAACTGGCAATAAAACAGAAGTCGGATATTATAGCTATCCGCATATGTGTTTAATAAATGCAACCCTTCTTCTATTATACAATACACTTCAAATTGCATTCTACTCAAAAAATAAGTAAAGTACAAATATCTCTCTTCTCTTTGAATCGTTTTTGAACAACGAAATCCCTAAGGTGTTTAAGTGCTAAAAAAATGGATTCTATCTGATTTTTTGTCTTTCCAAATACGGAATCTTTTTATTTTTTTTTTCAAATTCGAATTCGAATATGTAATATCATAATAATGGTATTATTTTAATCATTTTATTTTTTTTTTGCTATTCTATACAAAACCCAATGACCTTAATAAGTCTAAGTGACATAATTCTGTTTCTAGG